TGATATGTTAGGAATCTCTTATGATAATCATCCACGCCTCAAACGTATCTTAATGCCCGAAAGTTGGATAGGATCGCCCTTACGTAAGGATTATATTGCCCCCAATTTTTTTGAAATACAAGATGCCCATTGAATAAACTAATAAGAAACTTCGACAATTCTCGATATTCAAGGAATATTTTTACATTATATTCTAGATCGAGTAATTGAAGTCTCATTCGTATTAGCTATGGGCTAAAGCTAAAAAAAAGTAAAAGACAATAAAAATTAGGGAGTCATTGAAATTCTCAAGTTTTTAAGATACTTCTTTCAGATGAGCCGAACCGCTAGGATGAACTAAAAGAGTTCTGCATCATGAACTTTGTACCGCGCACATCACTTAGATGGACTCTAAAAAAAGTTACGTAGGAAACTAAATAAAATACACCAAAATGAAAGGGGATCGAAATCAAGTCAATTCTTCTAGAGTATAGACTTTCAACTCACTTTGGAATATGTATCAAGTCAAGTATTAACATTATTTTTGAACGAGAGGGGGTAGGAACAAAAAAAAAAGAGGAAACATAATATTCTTTTACATACTTTAGATACTCTTTACTCCTTTAGATACTCTTTACTCCTTTAGATACTCTTTACTCATAGAAAATAGAATATAAAAATCAAATTTAGGTAAATTGAGGTCGAGGGATGTCTGGAGAAATACCTAGATGGCTAAGTATGTATTATAATATAGACTATTAAATAGAGACTATTAATGAATCTCTATGTTGATCCATATCAATTAATTATGTGCCAGGAACCAGATTTGAACTGGTGACACGAGGATTTTCAGTCCTCTGCTCTACCAACTGAGCTATCCCGACTATTCCCGACTTATCATTCTCATTTTACTAGATTACGAGATGACTTGGGTCTATGTCAATTACAAAAAATTGCAAAGTCTTATCCAGGCCTTAAATTTCTTGTATCTAAAGAAAAAAACCTTAATTGAAGTATAGGATCAGATCAGATAAATAGTTTAAGGAGTCAAATGGGCCCTTTTTGGGGGGATAGAGGGACTTGAACCCTCACGATTTCTAAAGTCGACGGATTTTCCTCTTACTATAAATTTCATTGCTGTCAGCATTGACATGTAGAATGGGACTCTATCTTTATTCTTGTTTGATTAATCAGCTCTTCAAAGGATTTATCAGACTATAACGTGAATGGTTTTATCAATGAATATTCAATTCTTTCTTCAACTTGTAATCGATTTACAACAATTTTTTGAGTTGAAAAAAAAAAAGACTTGAGTCGTCATTAATAATTTGATTTTTTTTTTATAGTATTTCAGTACGTATACATAATAATAATACGTATAAAAGTTTAGCCTTCAGCCTTTCTGAAGTTTAGATGGAAGGATTCTTTTACCACCGCATCGCAGTCAACTCCCTTTGTTAGAATAGCTTCCATTGAGTCTCTGCACCTATCCTTTTTTATTCTCTCTTTCTGAACCCTTGTGTTTTGTTTTCTTAAAACAGGATTTGGCTCAGGATTGCCCATTTTTAATTCCAGGGTTTCCCTGAATTTGAAAGTTATCACTTAGTAGGTTTCCATACCAAGGCTCAATTTAATTAAGTCCGTAGCGTCTACCAATTTCGCCATATCCCCCCTTTCCTTTTTGTTTTTAGATTAGGATCTAATTGTGATGTCGTTCCCCCTTTTTTTTCATTTATTTTATGCTATGCTGTAACCTTTTAATTGAATTGATTAGATAGGGATTCCTATATCTAAAAGCGTTTACTCCTAATTTGAATTTGATTTTTTGCCTATCTTCTGTCATTTCTTTCGGAGACCCATATCTTAGGTTCAATCAGAAATTATTTTATCATTTCTGTACCCACAATTCAATCTAGCTGGATATATACCACATATATAGGCTTTTTTTCCTCCTATTTGCCCCGCGAAATTTGGAATACTCAAACGGTCGATTTTGTCTTAGTTTATGCTTTTATTTATGACTGAAAGCGGAGTAATGTCTCATTATGATTGCGTCTCTTTCTTTCATTTTGCTGATTTCCTTAACTAAAAACTCAATGGAAATGAATTAGAATTCAATCAATATTAAGAATTACTATTACTTAGTAATCTAATTACTATAGCTAATCAATTCGTAATTCAATAAAAAAATATAAGAATTTATATTCAATAATTTATAATAATTAATAATAAATAGAAATATATTTCTAAAGATATATATATGATATATAGTCAAATATAATAATATAAAATATTAGAAAAATATATAGTTTATATAGTTAAAGTAATAGATAATAATAAAAAATGAAAATGTCATTTAAAATGTGACTGTTTAATTAAGATACTGAAGATAAATAAATAGAAATTACATATCGCTATAGTCAATTAATGGTTATCATCTATAAATATTAAATATTTATTTGAAATATGCGCTTTCTATTCTTTTCTAGACTCATATTAATTATGAATAGCTAAGAATGGA